AAGAAGCCGAATCAAAATTATAGAAAAAAATGAGGGATCTTCTAGTCTGGATATGCTTGAAAAAAAAACCATATTATGTGATGATGAAAAAAAAAAAAAGTGCTTGCCAAAAGTATATGATCCTTTTTTCAACGGAGCTTATCGAGGAATAAGAAAAAAACTAGATTCACGTGTAATTAAGAATACTTATAAAGATACAGAAGGTTTAGTAGAAATTTTTTTGATAAATAAGATTCATAATCTACTTCTTAATGATTCCTTTGAACCCTACCATCAATTTCTTTTGAATTCTACAGAAGAAAAAGAAATTGATTCAGAAAATAAAGCAAAGTCTTTGCAATTTTTATTTGATGTAATTACAACACATACAAAAGAAAAAAAAAAAAAGAAATCTATTGAAATTCGAATAGAAGAAGTAAGTAAAAAGGTTTCTCGATGGTCATACAAATTAACCGATGATTTGGAAGAAGAGGAAGAAGAAAATGAAGAAGGATTGGTAGAATTGGTAGAAGAAGATAATGGGATTTATTCAAGAAGAACCAAACGTGAAGTAATTTCTAACGATAATGATACCGATTCTCTTTCTAGTACTAATAATACTAGTAACAATGAAAAAGATGATGATCAAATGGAAGAGGTGGCTTTGATACATTACTCCCAACAATCGGATTTTCGTCGCAATCTAATCAAAGGATCCATGCGCGCTCAAAGACGTAAAACAGTTACTTGGAACCTCTTTCAAGTAAATGTAAATTCCCCGCTTTTTTTGGATCGGCTAGACAAAACATATTTTTTTTCCTCTTTTGATATCAACGAAATGAAGAATATCTTTTTGAGAAATTGGATGGGGAGAGAACAAGAATTAGAATTGAAAATTGATGATTTCAAAAAGGAAAAAGAAAAAAATCAACGGATAGAAATATCAGAAGCTTGGGATAACTTGACATTGACTCAAACAATAAGAGGTTTGATTTTATTAATCCAATCTTTTCTTAGAAAATACATTATATTGCCTTCATTAATAATAGCTAAAAATATTTTCCTCCGTATGTTATTATTACAATCCCCCGAGTGGTACAAGGATTTTAAGGAATGGAATAGAGAAAAGCATATTAAATGTACCTATAATGGTGTTCAATTATCAGAAACAGAATTTCCCCAAGATTGGTTAACAAAAGGTATTCAGATAAAGATTCTATATCCTTTCTGTCTAAAACCTTGGCGAAAATATAAGGTACGATCTAATCATAGAGATCAAATAAAAAAAAAAAAGAAAAAAACGATTTTTTGTTTTTTAACAGTCTGGGGAATGGAAGCGGAACTTCCCTTTGGTTCTCCCCGAAAAAAACCTTTTTTTTTTAAACCTCTTTTTAAAGAACTCAAAAAAAGAAAGAAAAAGGTGAAAAAGAAGTTTTTCCAAGTTCTCAAATTTTTAAAGAAAAAAAAATCCTTTCTATTTATAAAAGTTCGAAAAGAAAAAGTATATGAATCGAACGAAAATGAAAAAGATTTCAAAAGAAATCATAAGATTCTTCGCGAATCATCCGTTATAATTCGACCGATGAATTGGTTAAATTATTCACTAATAGAAAGAAGAATGAAAGATCTTTCTGATAAGACAATAAAAATAAGGAATCAAATTGAACAAACCGCAAAAGATAAGAAAAAAAAAGAGAAAGAGATAGTTCTAATTTATGATAATAAAAGATTGGAATCACATAAATCTATTTGGAAAATATTAAAAAGACAAAATATCCGATTAATGCGTAAATCACACTACTTTATCAAATCATTCATTGAAAAGAGATACATAAATATTTTGCTATGTACCTTTACTTTTTCTAAGATAAACACACAACTTTTCTTTGAATCAACAAAAAAGATCTTTAATAAATACATTTGCAACAATAAAAAAGAACAAGAAGAAATTTATGAAACAAATAAAAATACAATGAATTTTTTTTTTACTATAAAAAATTTTACTATAAAAAAATTGTTTTCAAATACTGAGAATAGTAATCAAAATTCTAATATTTCTTGGAATTTCTCTTCCCTGTCGCAAGCATATGTATTTTACAAATTATCACAAATCCAATTACTTAACCAATTCTTTAATAAGTATCACTTAAGACCTGTACTTCAATATCAAGGGAACTCCCCTTTTTTTAAGGAAAAATTAAAAAACTATTGTATGATACACAGAATATTTCATTCCAAACCAAGAGATAAGAAAATTCATACGTATGTAATGAACGAATGGAAAAACTGGTTAAAAGGTCATTATCAGTATAATTTATCTCAAAAAAAAGGGTCTCGATTAGTACCTAAAGAATGGCGAAATAGAATAAATCCACGCCGTATGATTAAAAAAAAGGAATCAATCCAATTAGATTTCTATAAAAAATACCAATTCATTCATTCCATGAAAAAAAAGAACTATGCAACGAATTCATTTATGAGTCAAAAAGACAAATTGAAAAAACATTACAGATATGATCTGTTATCATATAAATACATACACCCCCCTAATTCATACATTTCTGAATCAATATTAGAAATAAGCGGGGCCCAAGAAATCCCATATTCTTTCAATACATTGAAACCTGAATCTTTTTATGTATTGGTAAGTACGCCTAGTAATGATTATCTAGAAAAAGAATATCTTATTGATAGGAATACCTATTTGGATAGAAAATATTTTGATTGTAGAGTTCTTCATCTTTGTTTAAAAGAAAATATTGATATCTGGACCAATGAACATATTGGCATCAAGATTCAGAAAAATACTAAGACTGAAATTAAGAATTTAAAAAAAATGGAGAAAAAAGATCTTTTTTCTCCTACGATTCATCAAGAGATCAAACCATGCAACCAAAAAAGAAACTTTCTTGATTGCATGGGAATGAATCAAGAAAGTTTCTATAATAATAATACCGCATCAAATTCTGATACTATATCCAATCTAGAACCTTGGTTCTTCCCAGAATTTTTACTATTTTTTGATGTATATAAGATTCAACCTTGGATCATCCCAATAAAATCACTCTTTTTTCATTTTTATATAAATGAAAATAGTAAAAATATCAACGTAAATCCAAAGAAAAATCTTCATATATCATCAAAAAAAGATCTTGAATTTGTAAATTACAAACAGGAAGAAGACGAACAACAAGGCCAAGGAAATCTTGTATTTAATCTACTAAAACAAAAGAAAAAAAGGGCTATTGAAGAAGATTACGGAAGATTAGAAATGAAAAAGGGCAGAAAAAAAAAAAAATATAAAAGCAAGAATGAAATGGAACTATATTCCCTTTTGAAAAAAAATTTACTTTTTCAATTAAGATGGGACGATACCTTGAATAAAAAAATAATAAAAAATATCAGGGTATATTGTCTCCTACTTAAAACGACAAATCTAAAGATAATTGCTATATCCTCGATTCAAAGAGGTGAAATAAATCTAGACGAAACACTGATTCAAAAGGACCAAGTTATTACAGAATTGATAGGAAAGGGAATATTTCTTATTGAACCAATTTTTATATCTATAAGAAGGGACGGAAAATTTCTTATATATCAAACTATAGATATTTCATTGGTCGATAAAAAGAAGCACCAAACGAATAAGAAATACACAAAAAAAATAGATATTAAGAAAGGGGAGTTTGAAAAATATATTGCACAACACAGCAACATATTTTTGAGTAGAGACAAAAATCATTATGATTTCCTTATTCCTGAAAATATTCTATCTTCCATACGTCGGAGAGAATTTCGAATTAGAATTTGTTTTAATTCCAAAAATTGGAATGTTGTAGATAAAAATTCAAGACTTTACAATGAAAACAAAATAAGAAACTGTGGGCAATTTTTGAATGAGGACAAGCTTTTTAATACAGATGGAAAAATTTTTATGAAATTCAAATTGTTCCTTTGGCCCAATTATCGATTAGAAGATTTAGCTTGTATGAATCGTTATTGGTTTGATACCAATAACAGCAGTCGTTTCAGTATGTCAAGAATAAAAATGTATCCACAATTTGAAGTCTATTCAATTTCAATGAAAATGCAAAAATTTACAGTGGATATCCCACAACTCATGTGACATATTCGGTAGATGAAAGCCAAAATATATACACTGTATAACATTCTAATACATGATGCTTATTTCCGTTTTTAACTAGGAGGAGCGGAATCCCTTTAAGTAAAAAGAAATTGAAATTGTTCTATTTCGTAAATACATATATATTTGTATATTTGATCCAAATCCAATTTTCAATTGGATTTGGATCAAATATAGAAAACATAAACCACATAAACAAGAAACAAAGTAGTATGAATAAAATAAATAAAATTTTGATATATACTAGATGAAAATAACTGGCATAAGAAATCTTATTATTTTTCCTGATCGGTAAAATTCACAGAAAAGAAAGATCAAAATCTTAATTTATGGTCAAAAATTCATTAATCTCAGTTATTACACAAGAAGAAAAAGAAGAAAATAGTGGGTCTGTTGAATTTCAAGTATTCCTTTTCACCAGTAAGATACGGAGACTTACGTCACATTTAGAATTGCACAAAAGAGATTTTTTATCGCAAAGAGGTCTACGAAGAATTCTGGGAAAACGTCAACGATTATTGACTTATTTGTCAAAGAAAAAGAAAGTGCGTTATAAGAAATTAATGGATCAGTTAGATATTCGGGAACCAAAAACTCGTTAATTTCATTTGAATTTTTTATTATTTTCTTATTATTATCCTTGTTCTTTTTTATTTTTTAATTCTTTTTTTTTAGTTCAGTTATCAGTTCTTAGTATTAGATTTTTCATTTGAAGAAATTCATGAAATAAAGAATTAAGGAAAAAATATGACTATACCGGCTACAAGAAAAAATTTCATAATAGTCAATATGGGTCCTCACCACCCATCAATGCATGGTGTTCTTCGGCTGATCGTTACTCTGGATGGTGAAGATGTTATTGACTGTGAACCTATATTGGGCTATTTACACAGAGGGATGGAAAAAATAGCGGAGAACCGAACAATTATACAATATTTGCCTTATGTCACACGTTGGGATTATTTAGCTACTATGTTCACAGAAGCAATAACAGTAAATGCACCAGAACGATTGGAAAGTGTTCAAGTGCCTAAAAGGGCCAGTTATATCAGAGTGATTATGCTAGAGCTCAGTCGTATAGCCTCCCATTTGTTATGGCTTGGACCTTTTATGGCCGATATCGGTGCACAGACTCCCTTTTTCTATATTTTAAGAGAGAGGGAATTTATATATGATCTATTCGAAGCCGCCACAGGTATGCGGATGATGCATAATTATTTTCGCATCGGAGGAGTAGCTGCGGATTTACCTTATGGTTGGATAGATAAATGTTTTGATTTCTGTGATTATTTTTTAACAGAAGTTGTTGAGTATCAAAAACTTATTACGCGAAACCCCATTTTTTTAGAACGAGTTGAAGGAGTGGGCATTATTCGTGGGGAGGAGACAATAAATTGGGGTTTATCAGGACCAATGTTACGAGCTTCTGGAATCCAATGGGATCTTCGTAAAGTTGATTATTATGAGTGTTACAATAAATTTGATTGGGAAGTAAAATGGCAAAAAGAAGGCGATACATTAGCTCGTTATTTAGTACGAATTGGTGAAATGCAAGAATCCATAAAAATAATTCAACAGGCTCTAGAAGGAATTCCTGGAGGACCTTATGAGAATTTAGAAAACCGCCGCTTTCATACGACAAAGAATTCCGAATGGAATAATTTTGAATATAGATTTATTACTAAAAAACTTTCACCCAATTTTGAATTGTTAAAACAAGAACTTTATGTAAGAGTAGAGGCCCCAAAAGGAGAATTAGGAATTTATTTAATAGGAGATAGTAACGTTTTCCCCTGGAGATGGAAAATTCGTCCACCCGGTTTTATCAATTTGCAAATTCTTCCTCAGCTAGTTAAAAGAATGAAATTGGCTGATATCATGACGATACTAGGTAGTATAGATATCATTATGGGAGAAGTTGATCGTTGAAATGATAATTGATACTACAGAAGTACAAACTATCAATTCTTTTTATATATTAGAATCCTTAAAAGAAGTCTATGGACTCATAGGGATTTTTGTTCCCATTTTCACCCTTGTCTTAGGAATTACAATGGGAGTATTAGTCATTGTGTGGTTAGAAAGAAAAATATCCGCAGCAATACAACAACGTATTGGACCTGAATATGCCGGCCCATTAGGGATTCTTCAAGCTTTAGCGGATGGGACCAAATTATTTTTGAAGGAGGATCTTCTTCCATCTAGAGGGAATAATCGTTTGTTTAGGATTGGACCTTCTATAGCAGTTATATCAATTCTACTAAGTTATTTAGTAATTCCTTTTGGATATCGCCTTGTTTTAGCTGATCTCAGTATAGGTGTTTTTTTATGGATTGCCATTTCAAGTATTGTACCCATTGGTCTTCTTATGTCAGGGTACGGATCAAATAATAAGTATTCCTTTTCAGGCGGTCTACGAGCTGCAGCTCAATCAATTAGTTATGAAATACCATTAACTCTATGTGTGTTAGCAATATCTCTACGTGTGATTCGTCGGAACATGAATTTTTATTATCTCTTTTCTAGAAAAAAGAGAAGAAATGAATTTCAATATAAATAAAATAGAAATCTAATTTAATATGTAAATATGAAATAATATAAGAAAAACTCTTTTTTTCTATTATTTCATTTTAAAACTTTATAAAGTAAGTAAAGATAAAGAAATTGAATGTCTTGAACAAATATCTTCATTTTTTTACATTTTTTTATTCAACATTTCAGTTCGATGAGTTAAACCAGATAGTTATATGAGTGAAACAAAACTGCTTCTCAATTTGCAGTAAAAAAAATCTCATTCCCTAGGGTACAAGAAGGAAATTGAAGTAAACATAAGTTTTTTACCCCAAGATTTAGATTATTTGATTAATCTTCATATCTTGAAGCGGATGCAAAAGATCAACAGTACATTATTTCTTACTATACTGGGGATCAATCAAAAAGAAGTGGGCAGTTAGGAACACCAAAGTACACAAAGGATAAGTAATGGAAATAATGTAAGGTAGCAAAAAAGGAGTTTTTGCATAAAACTTTGCATAAAATGAATCATAATAAGGGCTTGAAATTTGTAGAAAATATCAAGCAGTACTTCCCCACGATTCCGATCTAGAGTATGTTACTATTCGCTGATTAAAGAAATAACTATCAAGAACGAATTAATCCCTTATTTTCTTTGCTTTTCTTTAAGTTTTCAGTTTTCACAGAAAGAAGAACAGGAACAAGACAAAGAGAATGCAATAAAAAAATAGAAAAAAAAAGGGAATAATAATAATTCATTAACGAATGCCCAATTCTTTCTATTTATGACAAGTATTTGATTGAAGAATTAAGTTATTGCTGAAGAAATATAAATTTGAGAAATTCTCATTATATCATTATAAGGGATGAGATCAATTCGGAAGTGCTTTTTCTTATTCTAGCAGATAGAATTTGATTGGTCAAATTGAGGACTCTCCAACCTCCAATGTATCTTTACATTCTATAGGGAGGGGGTCCAAGGAGAACGATTAGTCCTTACCTTACACATTTCTTTGTGGCCCATAGAGAAGCCGTATGAAGCTTAGGCTTCATGTACGGTTTTGGAATAGCGATGGGAACAGTGATGTTATCATCGACTATAATTATCTAATAGTTCAAGTACAGTTGATATAATTGAGGCACAATCCAAATATGGTTTTGGGGGATGGAATCTGTGGCGTCAGCCCATAGGCTTTCTAGTTTTTCTAATGTCTTCTCTAGCAGAATGTGAAAGATTACCCTTTGATTTACCAGAAGCAGAGGAGGAATTAGTAGCAGGTTATCAAACCGAATATTCAGGTATAAAATATGGGCTCTTTTATCTTGCTTCTTACCTAAATCTATTAGTTTCTTCATTATTTGTAACAGTTCTTTACTTAGGTGGGTGGAATTTTTATATTCCGTACATATCTATTACTGAACTTTTTGTAAAAAAGAAAATGTTTAGAGTTTTTTTAATGGCAATTGGTATCTTTATTACATTAGCCAAAGCTTATTTGTTTCTATTCATTCCTATCACAACAAGATGGACTTTACCTAGGATGAGAATAGATCAGTTATTAAATCTTGGATGGAAATTTCTTTTACCTATTTCTCTAGGTAATCTATTATTGACAACTTCTTCTCAACTTGTTTCACTATAAAACTCTAAAAAAAAAAAGAAAAAATGAAGAGATAACAATAATGATATTCTATATCCATAACTTCTCTCAACCAAGAGAAAGAAACATAAATTTTATTCATGGATATCTATAATATGTTCCCTATGGTTACTGGGTTCATGAATTATGGCAAACAAACAATACGAGCTGCAAGGTACATTGGACAAAGTTTCATAATTACCTTATCCCATACAAATCGTTTACCTGTAACTATTCAATATCCTTATGAAAAATCAATCACATCAGAGCGTTTTCGTGGTCGAATTCACTTTGAATTTGATAAATGTATTGCTTGTGAAGTATGTGTTCGCGTATGTCCTATAGACCTTCCTATTGTTGATTGGAAATTTGAAAAAGCTATTAAGAAAAAACAATTGCTCCATTATAGTATAGATTTTGGTGTATGTATATTTTGCGGTAACTGTGTTGAGTATTGTCCAACAAACTGTTTATCGATGACTGAAGAATATGAACTTTCTACTTATGATCGTCACGAATTAAATTATAATCAAATTTCTTTGAGTCGGTTACCAATGTCAATAATTGGAGATTACACAATACAAACAGTTATGGATTCAACAACTCAAATGAAAAAAACCCTTGGTTCAAGAACGATTACCAATTCCTAAAATTTGGTTTGGAAGAAAGTAGGATTAGCCAAAGAACTTTTAACTTTATTTTATCTATATTATTTTTTTTATTCAATTAGAAAGGTATCATATAAAAAAAAGTTCTTTTCCTGAGCCCCTTAGTAAGGTCATGAAATATTTCGACTTCTTTATTTCTCTTTTATTTCATAATGGATTTACCTGGACCAATACATGATATTCTTGTAGTATTTTTGGAATCAGTTATTTTATTAGGAGGTCTGGGAGTAGTATTACTTACCAATCCCATTGATTCGGCCTTTTCATTGGGATTAGTTCTTGTTTGTATATCCTTATTCTATATTTCATTGAATTCCTTTTTTGTAGCTGCCGCACAGTTTCTTATTTATGTGGGAGCCATTAATGTATTAATCATATTTGCTGTTATGTTCATGAACGGTTCAGAATATTCCAATGATTCCTATTTGTGGACCATTGGAGATAGGATCACTTCACAGGTTTGTACAAGTATTTTTTTTTCATTAATGACCATTATCCCAGATACCTCATGGTACGGAATTTTTCGGACTACAAGATCAAATCAGATTATAGAACAGGACTTAATAAGTAACGTTCAACAAATTGGGATTCATTTATCCACAGATTTTTATCTTCCTTTTGAACTCATTTCTCTAATTCTTTTAGTTTCCTTGATAGGTGCAATTACTATGGCTCGTCAATAATCTAATAAGAACTTTCATTTTTAGAATTCAAAGAAGAAAAAAGGATTCAATCTATTTTATTTCAATCTACTGTGAATATGTTCTTTTGTCCTGTAATTATTCTATTCTAGTCAACTGAATAGGTTTAATTTTTGTTCATATTGAAATAAATCGAAATTGATGAGGAATTTGTCAATGATGTTAGAGCATGTACTTTTTCTGAGTGTTTATTTATTTTCTATTGGTATCTATGGACTGATCACAAGCCGAAGCATGGTTAGAGCACTTATGTGTCTTGAGCTTATACTGAATTCGGTGAATATAAATCTCGTCGCATTTTCCAATATATTTGATAGTAGGCAATTAAAAGGAGATATTTTCTCAATCTTTGTTATAGCCATTGCGGCTGCTGAAGCAGCTATTGGGCTAGCTATTATTTCGTCGATCCATCGTAACAGAAAATCAACTCGTATCAATCAATCAAATTTGCTGAATAATTAGTCATAATTCTTCTATTTTCACATAAAAATAATCTAAAGAAATAAAAAGGAAGATCTTTCTATTAATAGAAAAATTTCATAAAATGAACATGAATTGAATTCGTATGTACAACTAATATTTCATGGTTATTGAAAAGGAAATCAAAGTATCTTGGCCCTTTCTCATAAACAGATTGGAAAATCTATGGATTCTTCAAATTTTGATAAATCATTGATTCATCTGGTGTTTACAATAGAAAATATAGGATTTCTCTTATTTTATAATTTGACCAGATCGAAAATTTTTTGTGTTCAAAACTAGAATTTATAGACCTAATGTCACATTCAGTAAAAATTTATGATACATGCATAGGGTGTACCCAATGTGTTCGAGCTTGCCCCACAGATGTATTGGAAATGATACCTTGGGACGGATGTAAAGCTAAGCAAATTGCTTCTGCGCCAAGAACCGAGGATTGTGTAGGTTGTAAGAGATGTGAATCCGCTTGTCCAACGGATTTTTTGAGTGTTCGTGTTTATTTATGGCATGAAACAACTCGGAGCATGGGTCTTTCTTATTGATATGTGACAAAAAACTCCACTTGAATCATTTGATTCCTCTTTACCGACAAAGGCCCGTACTCGAGAAAAGAAAATCTATTCTTCTTCTCCCGAGCACGGGGTTTTCTAGTAAAAAATTATCTTGTCTTTATCACGAGTTCTTTTCCTTGGTTAACAATACTTCTTGTTTTGCCCATATTCGCAGGTTCTTCAATTATCTTTTTCCCTCATAGGGGAAATAAGATGTATAGATGGTATACTATATGTATATGTATACTAGAGCTCCTTCTAATGACCTATATATTTTGTTATCATTTCCAATTGGACGATCCATTAACCCAATTGAAGGAAGATTCAAAATGGATCAATCTTTTTGATTTTCACTGGAGACTGGGAATCGACGGACTTTCCATAGGGCCCATTTTACTTACAGGATTTATCACTACTTTAGCTACTTTAGCAGCTTGGCCAGTTACTAGAAATCCGCGATTTTTCTATTTCTTGATGTTAGCAATGTATAGTGGCCAAATAGGATCATTTTCTTCTCGAGACCTTTTACTTTTTTTCATCATGTGGGAATTAGAATTAATTCCTGTTTACTTACTTTTATCCATGTGGGGAGGAAAAAAACGCCTGTACTCGGCTACAAAGTTTATTTTGTGCACTGCAGGAGGTTCCATTTTTCTCTTAATAGGAGTTCTAGGTATGGGTTTATATGGTTCCAATGAACCAACATTAGATTTAGAAAAATTAGCTAATCAATCATATCCTGCAGCATTGGAAATAATATTCTATTTTGGTTTTCTTATTGCTTATGCTGTCAAATCACCGATGATACCCCTACATACATGGTTACCAGATACCCATGGGGAAGCACATTACAGTACATGTATGCTTTTAGCTGGAATCTTATTAAAGATGGGAGCATATGGATTGATTCGGATCAATATGGAGTTATTAGCTCACGCTCATTCTAGATTCTCTCCCTGGTTAGTGATAGTAGGAATAATACAAATCATTTATGCAGCTTCAACCTCTCTCGGTCAACGCAATTTTAAAAAACGTATTGCCTATTCTTCCGTATCTCACATGGGTTTCATAATTATAGGAATTGGTTCTATAACTGGCATGGGACTCAATGGAGCCATTTTACAAATACTCTCTCATGGATTGATTGGTGCTGCACTTTTTTTCTTAGGAGGAACAAGTTGTGATAGAATACGTTTTTTTTATCTCGAAGAGATGGGCGGGATATCTATCCTAATGCCAAAAATCTTTACCATGTTTAGTAGTTTCTCGATGGCTTCTCTTGCATTGCCAGGAATGAGTGGTTTTGTTGCAGAATTCTTAGTCTTTTTTGGAATAATTACTAGCCCAAAATATCTTTTCATGCCAAAAATTTTTATTACTTTTGTAATGGCAATTGGAATGATATTAACTCCTATTTTTTTATTATCTATGTTACGTCAGATTTTCTATGGATACAAGCTATTCAATATTCCAAACTCAAAAATTTTTGATTCTGGGCCACGAGAACTCTTTGTTTCGATCTGTATCTTTCTACCTGTAATAGGAATTGGTATTTATCCTGATTTTGTTCTCCCATTATCGATTGACAAAGTACAAGTTCTACTATCTAATTATTTTTATAGATACTAATTTGATAGATTTGATAATAAAGAATTTTAATTAATTGGAAAGAAAGTCTTAGAATTCTTTGACTTTCATCTTTTCACGATTCTCTTCGTTGTAGAATAAAAAAAAAAGGAAGGGCAAATTCTAATTGTAATGAGATACATCTAGAGTTTTTGAGAACCATTTGAATAATTCCTCCATTCAAACGGTTTTCAAAAACTCCCAAAAATTTTCATTGTGTATCAGACGATGTTTTTATGTATTCGTCATATAGTTTCTTTTCTTCAATTAGTCAATTAGATATTAATTGGAATGAACCATAACTATGGAACCCGATTCCTAATAGATTGATCCCAAAATAGCATATCCAAATTAAGAGAAATCCTATAGAAGCCACAAATGCCGAATTCGTGCCTTTATCTTTCAATTTTGGATTTGTTCTAGTATGTAAATAAATTGCAAATATGGTCCAAGTAATGAATGCCCAAGTTTCCTTAGGGTCCCAATTCCAATAAGAGCCCCATGCTTCATTAGCCCATACTGCTCCAGAAAGAATGCCTATGGTTAAGAAGGTAAACCCTAAATTAATGACACGATAACTCCAATAATCCAAATGCTGAATGAATTGGTATTTGTAAAAATTTTGAAATGAGAGAGAATAAGTATTTTGAAATACACTTCCTTTTTCACTCAAATATTCCATCTCACCAAAGAAAAACGACTTCCTTTTCTTTTTTAAACTTAAAAAATTCTTGTTTTTCAAAAAACAATTAATTTTTTTTTGAAATGTAATCACTATAAAAGCAACTGATAATAACGATCCACATAAAAGAGCTGCATAGCTCAATAGCATCATACTGACATGCATCATTAACCACTGAGATTGTAGAGCAGGTACTAATATTGCGGCGGGTTGATGCATTTCAGTTGAAAGACCTGACGTGGCGAAACCTTGGGTAAAAATGGCACTTGGTGCAGTTATTGCACTTAAATAATTTTTAGGATTCCCAAGATATAGAATCATATGAATAATAGAGAAACTCCAAGAAAGGAAAATTAATGATTCGTATAAATTACTTAAGGGAAAATGTCCCGAAGAAATCCAACGAATAACTAAAAACCCTGTTATAGATAAAAAAGTAGCTATCATCCCTTTTTCTGACGAATTACGTAATCCTTCAATTTCGTAGACTAAGAAGTTCATCAAATAAATCATAATCACAATTAAGATGATCGAAAAGGAAATATGAGTTAATATATGTTCTAAGGTCACAAATATCATAAACATAAAAAAGGGTCCCTATTAAATAATTGAGATCGGGGATTAAATATATTTTAATATTCTATTAAATCTATTGTGTCTATGTTCTTTATTATTATATATATATGCCGCCACTCGGACTCGAACCGAGATGCTCTAGCACTGCTTCCTAAGAGCAGCGTGTCTACCAATTTCACCATGGCGGCTTACCTGAAAGAATAATAGGAAATTTGTTGAGATTCAATAGAGTTTAGGAAACAATGAAGAAAGATGCATTTCCATTCATATGGAAATGTGAAATAATACTAAACTAGTATTTTCATAAGTTCAGTTTTAAAAATAAACTTTTCCGTACTAAAAACCTAGCTTTTATTAATCCAGAACTCAAAAGTTTCGTTCTCAGTCAAGGTATAAAATTCCTAATTTTTTTAGTTTCATTTATTTATACTCTTATACTATAACCTAGAACCTCCATTCACTTTCTATTTTTATACTTCATTTGAACTTCTATCTTATATATAAGATAGAAGTTCATTCTAATGAAATAATTCCTATTTCTATATACTTTATATCTATATTACTATATACTTTCGTATTCTAGTATATAGTATATACTCTTTTACTAGTTAGATAAATTTTTAATATTCTGAATTTCTTCATATTTAATATTTATTTGAATATTACATTTTATTTTTTTTTTTTTCTATTTGTATGTTATGAAAGTAAATTATGCTCTTATATTATTGAGAATAATTTATGGAATAAGTATAGATAATGACTAATAAAGGGTAATTTCTTTTGAACAATAAATGTCTTTCACATACAACGATAAAAATGAGGCACCTTTTTTTGAATGGCAGTTCCAAAAAAACGTACTTCTATGTCAAAAAAAAATATTCGTAGAAATATTTGGAAAAAAAAAGGTTTTTTAGCGGCAGTAAAAGCTTTTTCTTTAGCTAAATCTGTTTCCACCGGACAGTCAAAAAGTTTTTTTGTGCGACAAAAAAAAGTCTTGGAAAAATCTTAATTAACATGTATTAAAGAAATTCCAATTTTCTTTTTTGTAATTTGAAGACAAAGAATTCAAATTCACTAATGTATCTTATTTTTATTTCACTTCTCCATATTAGTTAGAGCTAGTAATATGAAAAATAAGGATCTTTCTGTCTACCGGATTCAAAGTACTCAGTATTGTGTATTGTATTTTTTTTTATCCTTTTTTATAGTCTTTCAATTTTTCTATTATATTTTCTTTATTTCAATTTATATTGATTGATATTGAATTCGTGAGATAATTTTTTCATTCTATGAATTGTGCTTTTCAAAATAGAAAAGCACAATTATGATAGACAACGAAGAATCTGAATATTTCATTTAAATTACATAATTTTACATAAATAGAATGTAAAAGAAAAATTCAATTATTCAAAATAGAATATTAGAATAAGATGTCATATTATTTCAGAAATATCTTGCTTTTCTAGAGTTTAAAGTTAGTTAATAACTAAGTAATAAACTTGACTAATTACTTGATCCTATTATTTGACCAACTTATTGCAACTTTTCTTTCAAATATTTGATATTTTTCATATCTTTTTTATTTTTATTATTGTTTTGTTCTTTTCGAAAGAGATCTGAATTGGTGAATTGGAAACAATTAGAATAAAAAAAGAACAATTTGTTTTCTTATGGAATATACATATAAATATGCATGGATAATACCCCTTTTTCCGCTCCCAGTTACTATGTCAATAGGATTTGGACTTTTACTTATTCCGACAGCAACAAAAAATATTCGTCGTATGTGGGCTTTCCCAAGTGTTTTACTACTAAGTATAGCTATGTGGTTTTCGGCCAATCTGTCTATTCAGCAAATAAATGGAAGTTTTACCTATCAATATCTATGGTCTTGGACCATCAATAATGATTTTTTATTAGAGTTTGGACACTTGATCGATCCACTTACTTCTATTATGTCAATACTAATTACTACTGTTGGAATCATGGTTTTTATTTATAGTGACAATTATATGTCTCACGACCAAGGATATTTGAGATTTTTTGCTTATATGAGTTTTTTTAATGCTTCAATGTTGGGATTAGTTACTAGTTCCAATTTGATACAAATTTATATTTTTTGGGAACTTGTGGGAATGTGTTCGTATTTATTGATAGGCTTTTGGTTCACACGACCCGTTGCAGCAAGTGCTTGTCAAAAAGCTTTTGTAACTAATCGTATAGGAGATTTTGGTTTATTATTAGGAACCTTAGGATTTTATTGGATAACTGGTAGTTTTGAATTTCGGGATTTGTTCCAAATAGTGAATACCTTGATCCATAATAATGGAATCAATTCTTTATTTGCTACTTTATGTGCCTTTTTCTTATTTGTCGGTGCAATTGCTAAATCCGCACAATTCCCCCTTCACGTATGGTTACCTGATGCCATGGAAGGCCCCACTCCTATTTCGGCTCTCATACACGCTGCTACTATGGTAGCAGCAGGAATTTTTCTTGTAGCTCGACTTCTTCCTCTTTTCATAGTTATACCTTACATAATGAATCTCATTTGTTTAGTAGGTATAATAACAGTACTTTTAGGAGCTACTTTAGCTCTTGCCCAAAGAGACATTAAAAGAAGTTTAGCTTATTCTACAATGTCTCAATTGGGTTATATTATGTTAGCTCTAGGTATAGGTTCTTATCGAACTGCTTTATTCCATTTGATCACCCATGCCTATTCTAAAGCTTTATTGTTTTTGGGATCCGGATCCATTATTCATTCAATGGAACCTATTGTTGGATATTCACCAGATAAAAGCCAAAATATGGTTCTTATGGGAGGTTTAACAAAATATGTTCCAATTACAAAAACTACTTTTTTTTTAGGTACACTTTCTCTTTGTGGTATTCCGCCTCTTGCTTGTTTTTGGTCCAAAGATGAAATTCTTCACGATAGTTGGTTGTACTCACCAATTTTCGCACTAATAGCTTGGTTCACAACAGGATTAACCGCATTTTATATGTTTCGGATGTATTTACTTACCTTTGATGGGTATTTGCGCATTCATTTTCAAGATTATAGTAATTTTAGTAGTACAAAAAATAGCTCGTTTTATTCAATATCTCTATGGGGAAAAGGAACACTGAAGAAAGTCAATAAGAATTTCATTTTTGAAAAAATGAATAAGAATAAGGTTTCTTTTTTTTCAAAAGATATATCAAAAATTGACAAGAATGTAAGAAGTAAGATACGAGATTTTAGTACTTACTTTAGAAATAGGTACACTTCTATGTATCCTCACGAATCCAGCAATACTATGTTATTTCCTCTACTTTTATTAGTACTATTTACTTTGTTCATTGGATTAATAGGAATTCCTTTTAACGGAAGAGTAATAGATTTGGATCTATTATCAAAATGGTTAACTCCATCAACAACCCTTTTTCATCCAAATTTGAATTCTTCTGAGAATTTTTATGAATTTTTGTCAAATGCTTTTTTTTCAGTAAGTATAGCGCTTTTAGGACTCTTGATAGCATCTATTTTTTATGGATCTATTTATTCATCTTTCAAAAATTTTGTCTTAATGAATTTCTTTTTCAAAAGGGGCCCTAAAAGAATTATTCTGGACAAAATAAAAGGTGTGATATACAATTGGTCATATAATCGTGGTTATATAGATATTTTTTATACTAAGATTTTCACCATGAATATAAGAGGGTTAGCTGAGCTAACTCAGTTTTTTGATCAATATATAATTGATGGAATTCTAAATGGGATTGGTGTTGCAAGTTTCTTTATGGGTGAAGGGATAAAATCTATGGGAGGTGGACGAATTTCATCTTATCTATTCTTGTATTTTTCTTATATTTCAATATTTTTCTTAATATTCATTCTTTTCTCTTCTTTCAGTCTTCCCAATTTCCAATTCTCTTGATGGGTCTCCAGATCAG